CGACTCATAAGTAGAAAGTTTCTCCGGCCCTTTGCTAATCGGGGCTAACACTCCGGAAATGAAAAATGCCAAAATAGGAACAAGGATGGATATTATTAGAAATGCCCAAAAAAAATCATATTCGTAAAGCAGAAACATAAACGCACTCCTATGAACGTGGAAAATATACCGGATTCGATTGGTCGATTCGAATTGTAATTGTCAAGCCACCCATAACTATATTAGTCAAAACAAGAATTCATTTTGGTCGAACCGCCTAGTTTGGCTTTGTTTATTGGTTTATTGTAGGGCATATCTCATTGCAAGATTCATCGACTGGAATCCGATTTTATTTCCATTATACTTATTTCCATTTTATTTAGTTAGTAGAACCTTCTAACTATATATTACTCTTATACAAATTATCCTCTTTCTCTTGTTTTTTTCTCTAAACTAAAGACGGGGAATTCTAAATTAATTAATTATCTTAGTTCTTCTTTAATTTTTCTTCTTTAATTAGAAATTCTTTAAATATTTCTATTTTTTTCTATAAATAGAATAAATAGAATCAGGAGGTCTTTATTTTAATTTTTTTTCTTAGTGATTTAGTGATCTAGAATGGAACAAGTAATCAAATAGAAGAGAATGTATAGGAACTTCCATCTCAAGATTTAGAAGATCTTGTGTTGGTATATTCCTTTTATTATTTTATTATTATTTAATAATAGTATTAGGATTCGAATCCAGGTGGAGGGGTTTTTCTTGGTTGAATACAGAAAAAGAAGACTACCTTTTTTGTGTTGTGCTTCGCTAGGTCGAGGTAAGTAAGGTATACGAAGGAAAAGCCTATTTGATAATGAAAGTGACCAAAGATAGTCGTTTTTCAAAAAACTTTAGCTCGTACACAAATACAGCAGTCCCTTCCTAAATCCATGTGAATTCCTCTTCGTAGTTTTTCATTTCACCAGGCCCGTGAAATGATTTGACTTCCAAAATTCAATAAGATTGGGGATATCAAAAGAAAGGGGGTCTCACTAATTCTTTTTTTTATTGTGGATATGAATATGTAATTCGCCTCCGAAGATTAATGACGAAAGGTTGGTTTGTTTATCTGCAATTGAAAAAATAAATATCGATTGGATCCATTGATATGCGTTTTTTCTTTCATCTGCTTAAACTTAAACGATTGCCGTGAGTAAACTTATAGGAATAGTTGAATTTCACTTAGTTACAAGCAAGAAATAATAATGAAGAAATGAAAATTATACAATTTTATTTTTTCATTTTTATTTTATTTTATAGGGCTATACGGACTTGAACCGTAGACCTTCTCGGTAAAACAGATCAAACTTATTATTATTAAAATGATCTGAACTGTTTCAAAGACCCAACATGCATTTTTTTTGCATTGGGCTCTTTCATTAACTGATATTTATAGCAGTTAGTCTGCCATTTTTTTTCTTGACAGAAAAAAAGATAAGGAAATGGCTCCATGTGCTCTGATTCATTATTTGGGAGCATTACCAAAGTGTTTCAAAGGTGGGATTATCTTGACGTAGGTCTGTCTCTGGCCTAAATAAACCTAAGTTAAATGAAGTCTCTATCGTTTCTGCTTAAAAAATCAAATATGAAACTTCATACACCTTAAAGTTCATATGACGAAAAGAGATTTTTTTGAGGTCCTTATACTCTCATTATGCCTAGCATTGAATAGACTGGGTATTCACCTTATCAAGATCTCAAATCAATGATGGGGTCTGTTTGGCACCTCCTAAATGGACGTCCAAATTGGACCGAACCCTTTGTCAGGCTATGGTTCCCTCAAAGTTATGGAGTAAGACATCGATTTCTCAACAAGATCGATTTTTCTGATTGTATGATGAACTCCCTTGAAAAACATTGGCGCGCGTGTAAACGAGTTGCTCTACCAACTGAGCTATAGCCCTTAGTGCTTGTGATACATATTTTATCATGTAGATAAATTCTTGTCAAGATAAATATTCCATGATCCAACATCAACAATCTTTGATCTCTTTGAGTGGTATTCCTTAGATTAGTATTGCTTATTAGATTAGTATTGCTTATAAGTAATATGATATTTATAATCCATCGACAGGATGGGTTTCGTTTGGTTCTCTTTGGAATGATAAATGACCTACTTAACTCAGTGGTTAGAGTACTGCTTTCATACGGCGGGAGTCATTGGTTCAAATCCAATAGTAGGTAAAACTTATTAGATACCAGAGTCAATGGTATCTAATAAGGTTTACGACCCACCTTTAGTGATATTTATTTTTTGATTTTGTATCTTTTCTATTTCATTTTTAAATTTGAATTTTTGCATCAGAATTGGCTTCTGTTTGATTGTATTTGATTGTATTCACCCGACAGAATCTAAATAGGATTAGAAAGAGAACTTCTTTTTATTATTCGAACGTACTAACTAGTCGTACTAACTAGTTATGAAATCGGATTGATAGCCTCCACCCGTGTTCTAGCTCGTCGGAGAGCTAGATTTGCC